ATATGTATACCATACACCTCGCTGGGATTGTAGTTCAATTGGTCAGAGCACCGCCCTGTCAAGGCGGAAGCTGCGGGTTCGAGCCCCGTCAGTCCCGAACTAGGATCCGATCCGTTAAATAAATGGATAAATTTATTTAACGTGAAAAAAGAAATAGGGAGCAAGAGCTAATACCCAGCGGGATCCCTATTTCTTTTGTTTTTATTTCGTATTTATCATCAGACAAATACGGGAATTTCCATTTCTTTCATTAGTGCCGATTGATAAGAGAGAGACATAACATAATAGTTAGATTCGTACAATCGGTAGTATTCTTATATTTACTTTACTATTTGAATTTAAGAGATACTTGTCCACTTTTGTTTTTCAATATTCTTGATGAATAAAATAGAAAAGAGTACCCCTTTTTACCGGAGTACATATGCAAATTGTATTCGTTTATTGTACGAGACACAACGAACTTAACATAAGTGCCTCGACAGAGTACTCGTCAGGGTAAATGAAAACCCTTTTGAGCTCCAACTTTTTTTTTTGTTTTTTTGGGGGGGGTATCCTCAATGACTAATTGGAAACAATCTATCTCATTTTCATTCAAATAAACTAAATTGCACACTCAATTTTTTATGTATGCCTTCCAGTTCCAGTTCCAATTGAAGGAAGAAATACTAATAAAATAAAAGAGGAGAACGAGTAACACTCCTTTTTTATTTTATTCATTGAAATTATATTCGATTTTTTCTACTTAACTCGTCCTTTTTCCATCTCACTCCTACTCTTTTCTTTGGATCTGTGTATCATCCATAGAATACCATACTAGTCATATAATACCTCATAATTGTATGTATAAGTATAATATAACGAAGGAGGAATATATAGGGAAGACGATAGGGTTGGGTTATTTATAGAAAAGAAAAAGTGGAAAAGGATGTAAATTTCCTGATCCAATAAAGAATCCTTTTTCAGATTTAGTATAGATAAAGGATCTTACTATGTTATACTATTCAATTCTCGACGATGAATTTATTTGATAGATCATATATTGTTATTCATAATACTGATCCGATTCAGTATCATCAGGATGCAATTCATCCCATTGAATTTACAGGAATCCAATTTCTCATCTCTATGGGATTAGATCCCGAGTTATTGCGAAGTAAAAAAAAAATGAGATTGATTATGGAAGTAAATATTCTCGCATTTATTGCTACTGCACTGTTCATTCTAGTTCCTACTGCTTTTTTACTTATCATCTACGTAAAAACAGTCAGTCAAAATGACTAATTTGATTGAAACTTGAATTATTATTTCTTATCAATGATTGAAGAAAGGAATTCAAACTTCAAGTCTTAAACGAAATGATCTGGCTGGAATCATAAGTATCTGAGATAGTAGTATCTCTAAGCCTAGATAGTATGGTATAGTTATATACTATTATATAGTATATATTATCATATTCATTATTTTCATAGAAAATTGTATTGTATACGGATATAGACTTTTTCCTATAAAAAAGCCCATATCTAGATCAATATACAATATGTATGGTATGTACATGGATTAGATGTATATCTAAATAGTACATCAAAATAGCAGCCCAATTCTTTTTTTTTTTAGATTTCCCACCACAAGAAGCTATTGCTTGATCCATTAACAGAAAACATGATCCGCGGAGTTCTATTCTATGATAATTTATTCAGATTTGTAAAAGGGAATAGGTTAATAGAGTAGAGTAGACTCCATTCCATTTTTTATGCTTAAGACATGAGATGAGTCAAAAAAGCATAAAAAATGGAGAGGAGTCTAAAAGAAAGGTGAAATACACGATACGTGAATCGTGCAACGAAAGAAGGATCTAATCTTCTTATGTGTAGAACCTCTTTTCTTTGGTTTGGACAACAACTAGTCACTTCCAATAGAAAGTATGTATTGCCATAATCTAATTAGATTAGCGGAACGACTTTATGTTCTCTTAGAACAGTAAAAGTAAAAAAAGAGGGAAACAAATAAAGAAAAAAATAAAAAACCCATTTCTGGTTTTTGTTCATTGTAATATCCATAATTCTGGTAAGAACTGGTTTATTAAAATAGAATGTTTAGGAAGAATCCGGTTGAAAAAATTTTCCTATCATGCGTAGATTTGAGTTTCGAAATAGAACTATAGTAAAGTAATCATTCATTGTTTGATCGAATGGTTATTATTCATTATTGTATTTTCTTATTCATTACTGTATTTCAGTATAATTTTGAAACAGAGACATTCTTAAAAAAGAAAAAGCTTCGCAAAACGCTCAATTAAACAATTCATACAATTAAATTAAAAAACTAGTAGTACCCCTCCCTAAAGTCCACTCCTTCCCCATACTACAAGTGAGAGGGAAAATGTAAAGACTACCATTAAAGCAGCCCAAGCGAGACTTACAATATCCATATGAATTATGTCTCCTATCTCTATGAAGGAATTATTTAATTATTGATCAATAATCATAGTGGAATTAATGGTGCAGAGTCAAAATATAATTCTGACTTAAAGCTATTAATGAACCAATCCAATGAATCTACTTGTAACAATATTCTAAGATTTCTGGTAGAATTTTGAAGTATAAGTATTAAGTACAGATATGATACACATACCTTTTCTTGAAAAATTAGATAGCAAAGGAATACTTCTATCCTAATGAAATGAAACATGTGGGAATACTAAGACCTATTGTTTGTTACCCTTTTTTTTCGACTTTTACTTTACTCTATAAAAATAAGAGTTGACCGACTATCCTGATTGAATGTTTGATTACTCAGAGACCCTCGTGAGTCTGGATATAAAGTTTCTTCAATCCTTTCCACAACTCTTAAATGGATTTCCCATCAGCCTATCCAATCTAATTCCAGATGGAGTCAGTAGACACAATTTTAGTAATGGTAGTAAAAAATAATTAGGAATTCTTGATACTCTTTCGTACAATCTCTTCTTCAATCCTAGGAGAAAAATGGATTGTCTTTTAGGAACCTTTGGATACTTTCGACCTCTGATTTTCGTCGTTCTGAATTTCTGAATTCCAGAATTGACTCTCGCTATTTTTTTTTAATAGTGAGAGTCAATCATATTACTAAGTAAGACTCACTTCATCCCTATTTGTATCGGTTTGAGTCACACCCAAGGACCAGATTTTGAGAAAAAAAACTATCGATAGGCTTATACTTCTCCGGCTCCGGGGAAAAAATTCGTCGAATTAAATCAGTAGAATAAGAAATCCCCCGTTTTTTGTTGATCAGGCGACACCCAGATTTGAACTGGGGATAAAGGATTTGCAGTCCCCTGCCTTACCACTTGGCCATGTCGCCAAATCCGATCCAAATCTCAAAAAAAATATAAAATAGGTAAAAAAAGAGTATTCATCCATATTCTTTTACTAAGATTCTATTACTAATTCTTTTCTTTTTTTTATCCAATCCAATTATTCTCTTCGATTGGTTATCACACCCCTTAAAAACTCCCCCTTCTCTTTCCATTGAGAAGGTAAAAAATGGATTTTCGGTCACAGACTGAAAAATTTAGTGCAAATTGGAACCATTAACTATTTTTTTTTGAATTAGTGAAAAGTTCTTCAATTTGTATCTCAAATTATTGCCTTTCCTTACTGGCATAACAAATTAATTTAAATATAACAATATATATGATATGTGTATATGTAAACCCACACCCCAAAAACAAAAATTGTTACACATATACCGGGACCGGGACGAGTCTTTTTTATGTACATATCCCATATCCTTCCTTATAGGGAATCGTCGTGTTTTTTTTTTTGTTTTCTATAATACAATAGAAAAAGTAGAAATTATGATATGGTGTGACCTGACTTCTGTTGCCACAAGCAAAATTGCTATAAAAAAAAAGATGAGATGAGATATGTGGATAGGTGGATAGCTATACCGGCATATACTTTACTTAGGAAATATTATTCCTATTATGCAATTCAATCATATTCCATAAATCTATATATTATATATAGTAAAAGTAAAAAAATCCGTAATTTTTTTTCATGTTGAAAAAAAATTAACTTTAACTAAAGGGGAAACCATATTACTACTGGCTTTCTTTATCTCATTCATAGAGATTCGATTTCATTCTGAATCTATTTATTTTTTTGGTACCCAATCAATCTAATCGTATTATCATAATAATAGGTAGAAGTTGGATGAATTTTTATATTCTATATAAGACTCCATAAGTGTAAGTGGCGGAATTATTCTGGGAATGCTTTATAAATTCATTTCCATTTGTACCTGTCGCAAATTCGAACTTGTCTTGCGTCGAAAATGCTCTTCATTCCTCTGTCTCATTTCCGTTCTCATACGTATAAAGTATATTTACGGGGTTGTCTAAAATTTCATGTGATTCAGTAAACAGAATATACATTCCATCATTGCGAAATCGAACCATATGGATCGATAAATAGTGAGCTAATAATGGGATTTTTCGATAAAGGGGAAACTGAAAATTAAGATGCTCTGGAATGATGGAAATGAGGGAATGTCCACAATACCTGGATTTAGTCAGATCCAATTTGAGGGATTTTGTAGGTTTATTAATGAGGGCTTGACGGAAGAATTTCATAAGTTTCCGAAAATTGAAGACACAGATCAAGAAATTGAATTTAAATTATTTGTAGAAAGATATCAATTGGTGGAACCCTTGATAAACGAAAGAAATGCTGTGTATGAATCACTCACATATTCTTCTGAATTATATGTACCCGCGGGATTAATTTGGAAAACCGGTAGAGATATGCAAGAAGAAACCATTTTTATTGGAAACATTCCAATAATGAATTCCTTGGGAACCTTTATAGTAAATGGAATATACAGAATTGTGATCAATCAAATATTGCAAAGTCCTGGTATTTACTACCGTTCAGAATTGGACCATAACGGAATTTCTGTCTATACCAGCACCATAATATCAGATTGGGGAGGGAGATCAGAATTAGAGATTGATAGAAAATCAAGGATATGGGCCCGTGTGAGTAGGAAACAAAAAATATCTATTCTAGTTCTATCGTCGGCTATGGGTTCGAATCTAAGAGAAATTCTGGATAATGTTTGTTACCCTGAAATTTTCTTGTCTTTCCTTAATCTGAATGATAAGGAGAAAAAAAAGATTGGGTCAAAAGAAAGTGCTATTTTGGAATTTTATCAACAATTTGCTTGTGTAGGCGGGGATCCGATATTTTCTGAGTCCTTATGTAAGGAATTACAAAAGAAATTTTTTCAACAAAGATGTGAATTAGGAAGGATTGGTCGACGAAATATGAACCGTAGACTGAATCTTGATATACCTCAGAACAATACATTTTTGTTACCACGAGATGTATTGGCTGCTGTGGATCATTTGATCGGAATGAAATTTGGAATGGGTACACTTGATGATATGAATCACTTGAAAAATAAACGTATTCGTTCTATAGCGGACTTGTTACAGGATCAATTTGGACTGGCTCTTGTTCGTTTAGAAAACGCAGTTCGAGGAACTATATCTGGAGCAATTCGTCATAAATTGATACCGACTCCTCAAAATTTGGTAACTTCAACTTCATTAACAACCACTTATGAATCGTTTTTTGGCCTACATCCTTTATCTCAAGTTTTGGATCGAACTAATCCATTGACACAAATTGTTCATGGGCGAAAATTGAGTTATTTGGGTCCTGGAGGATTGACGGGTAAAACTGCTAGTTTTCGGATACGAGATATTCATCCTAGCCACTACGGACGTATTTGTCCAATTGATACGTCCGAAGGAATCAATGTTGGACTTATTGGATCCTTAGCCATTCATGTGAGGATTGGCCATTGGGGATCCATAAAGAGTCCGTTTTATGAAATATCTGAAAGATCAAAAAAGGAGGCACAGATAGTTTATTTATCACCAAATAGAGATGAATATTATAGGGTAGCAGCTGGAAATTCTTTGGCCTTGAATCAGAGTATTCAGGAAGAACAGGTTGTTCCAGCTCGATACCGTCAAGAGTTCCTGACTATTGCATGGGAACAGATTCATCTTAGAAGTATTTTTCCCTTCCAATATTTTTCTATTGGAGCTTCTCTCATTCCTTTTATCGAGCATAATGATGCGAATCGGGCTTTAATGAGTTCTAATATGCAGCGCCAAGCAGTTCCGCTTTCTCAGTCCGAGAGGTGCATTGTTGGAACTGGACTGGAACGTCAAACGGCTCTAGATTCGGGGGTTTCCGCTATAGCCGAACACGAGGGAAAGATCATTTATACTGATCCTCACAAGATTATTTTTGCAAGTAATGGAGACACTACTATAAGTATTCCATTAGTTATCTGTCAACGTTCCAACAAAAATACTTGTATGCATCAAAAACCTCAGGTTTCGCGAGGTAAATGCATTAAAAAGGGACAAATTTTAGCGGACGGTGCGGCTACAGTTGGTGGAGAACTCACTTTAGGAAAAAACGTATTAGTAGCTTATATGCCATGGGAAGGTTACAATTTTGAAGACGCAGTACTAATTAGTGAACGTTTGGTATATGAAGATATTTATACTTCTTTTCACATACGGAAATATGAAATTCAGACTCATATGACAAGCCAAGGACCTGAAAGAATCACTAGGGAAATACCACACCTAGAGGCTCATTTACTCCGCAATTTAGACAGAAATGGAGTTGTGATGCTGGGATCTTGGGTAGAAACAGGTGATATTTTAGTAGGAAAATTAAGACCTCAGACGGCAAACGAATCCTCGTATGCTCCAGAGGATAGATTATTAAGAGCCATTCTTGGAATTCAGGTATCCACTGCAAAAGAAACTTCTCTAAAACTACCTATAGGCGGAAGAGGGCGCGTTATTGACGTGAGATGGATCCGGAAAAGGGGGGGTTCCAGTTATAATTTAGAAATGATTCGTGTATATATTTCACAGAAACGTGAAATCAAAATAGGTGATAAAGTAGCTGGAAGACATGGGAATAAAGGTATCATTTCCAAAATTTTGCCTAGACAAGATATGCCTTATTTGCAAGATGGAACACCTGTTGATATGGTCTTCAACCCATTAGGAGTACCATCACGAATGAATGTGGGACAGATATTTGAATGTTCGCTCGGGTTAGCGGGAGATCTGTTAAAAAGACATTATAGAATAGCATCTTTTGATGAGAGATATGAGCAAGAGGCTTCGAGAAAGCTAGTGTTTTCTGAATTATATGAAGCCAGTAAGCAAACAAAAAATCCATGGGTATTTGAACCGGAATATCCGGGAAAAAGCAGAATATTTGATGGAAGAACAGGAAATCCTTTCGAACAACCTGTCTTAATAGGAAAGTCCTATATTTTAAAATTAATTCATCAAGTTGATGATAAAATCCATGGACGTTCTAGTGGACATTACGCACTTGTTACACAACAACCCCTTAGAGGAAGGGCAAAGCAAGGGGGACAACGAGTAGGAGAAATGGAAGTTTGGGCTTTAGAGGG